TTTGCAATATTTGATTGATCACAATTCTGTAAATTCCATTTACTATAGAAGTTCCCAGGGAATTCATTAGAGGAATGTTTCCAATAAAAATGGTTTGTTCTTGCATATCCCTACTGTTCTTCCAAATTAATCCCCCCGATACATATAATTCAGAAGAATATGTGAGTGATTCATATATAGCATCTCTTTCTTTTATCGATGGTTCTACTAATTGATATGTTTCCACAAATAATTGAAATTCAATTTCTTGATCTCTATCTTCAATTTTTGGAAACTTATAAAGTTCTTCTGCTAAGCCCTGATCAATGAACCTACAAAATCCTTCAAATTGTATCTGATTAAATCCAGGTATTGTAGACATTCCCCCATTTCCATCCCCAAGCATTTTTAATTTCCCATTTATTGAAAAAAAAAATCCCATTATTGGATCGTTTTTCATCCAATTATATGGATCGATCAGCACTGATGGAATTGCTATTCGGTTTACAGAATCACATAAAATTTTATCTAACTCCATATATGAATATATATGAATATGGAATGTCTGAAATACGTATGAACGGAGGAATAAAGTAAAGCGAATTTGGATTTTCTACTCAAATTGGAATTTGCAACAGATACAACTGGAAAAGAATTGAGAAATTCCACTTAACTTAGACTTATGGAATTTTCTATTTTATATAGAATAACAAAAAGGGATTCAATTTCTACTATTATTTATGATATTACATATTCCAATACAATTAGATACCAGTGAAATACATAATTCGTGATTTTATCTCTTCGATGAGATAAAAATCCAATAGTTAGAAACAATATAAAATTGTTTTTTTAACACTTAGCTTTTTTGCTTTTTTTTTTCAGAGATATTTTTTTTTATTTTAATAGAGTTTGTTCAAGCGCAGAAGAAGGCTTTATTAAGCATACGCGGATAGAACTATAGCTACCTATATATGTCTTTCCTTGTATTGCGGGTCTATTCTGTACAGCGCATGGCGTGTTCTAGCAAAATATCGATTTTCTATAGGAATCATAAACAGATAAGATATCTGATTAGCGGTATACGTGTAATAATTTATGTTCTGGGGTTTACATATACTCATAATTGTTGTTATAATTGAAATGGATAAGGCTTTTTTTTTATTGATTTTTTTTATTGAATTATTGAAAAGAATCAATACTGGATAGTTAGATATCCATTTTGATTTTCTTATATAATTATAATTCGGGAAATACAATTTTAGATTCAAATTCGAGAATCGTTCATGAATTTTCATTCAATAGTTAACGGTTCCAATTTGTCCTGAATTTTGGCTTTTGTCACTGAAAATTCACATTAAATTTTTCCTTTCAATAGAAAGGAGAAAGAATTCAGATAGTGCGTGTTTTGACATACTATAGAAAAGTAATCAAAGAGATGGATCCAATCCAAAAAAAGAAGGATTTTTTTTAGTTTTAGGAAAGGGATTCAGATTAAGAAAAATGGGATTCAAGATACAATTGCAAAAAAAAGAAGTTTAGTAAGAAAAAACAAAGAAGGGGGAGGATATTTTCTTCTATTTTTGATTTCTATTTTCTATTGCCTTGGCGACATGGCCGAGTGGTAAGGCGGGGGACTGCAAATCCTTTTTCCCCAGTTCAAATCCGGGTGTCGCCTGATCAACAAAAGAGGGGAAATACCTTATTCTGGTTTGCTGATAGATTGTCCCCAATAGAAACAGCGGAGGAAAAAGACTCGTGATATTTCCAAGAGCGCCGCTACTTATTTTGATTTTGTTTGCCCTTAATCTTTCCCGATTCTACTAGCACTCATATAAGAACTTCTTATAATTAATTGAATTAGATTTTTTGGATTGTTTTATCAATGGTATTGGACAAAATCTTTTTTTTTTACTCTGCACCAGCGATAATAATATTATTATTAGTGACTATTATTATTAATAGTCACTATTATTAGTGAAAAATAATGGAAAAAAGTGAACAATACTAGCAAAATTCCTTCATATTCATAGAGATAGGGGACATAATTCACATGGATATAGTAAGTCTCGCTTGGGCTGCTTTGATGGTAGTCTTTACATTTTCCCTTTCACTCGTAGTATGGGGAAGAAGTGGACTCTAGGGATACTACTAATTGATCTAGGGATACTACTAATTGAGTTGAGAAATGCAACTCTATCAATTCTTTTATAGATCGTTCCGCAAAGACTTTTAAATTTAACTATTTTAAATTTTAAATTGAACAATTTATAGTGAAATATTGAAATTGAATTCAATAATTGAATTCAATTTCAAAATTCTATTCGATTCGATATGAATAATATTTGAATAATACCCTTTTAATCATAATCAAATAAATATTTTAATGATTCCAGTGTTCATACTTCAAAAGTAAAAAGAATACAAATGATAGGAAAGTTATTCCAACCGAATTCTTCCTAAATTCTTTATTATATTATGATAAACCGGCTCTTATCAGAGTTATATATGGATAATAAGGAACAGCGGGACCTTTTTTACTTTTTATTTGTTTGCCTTTTTCTGGTTCAAAGACAAAAGAAAGTAGTTCTTTTTTTAGTTATTTAAAAGTTATTAAATTAAGATTTTCTACGGGAAATAAAATAGACATACTGATTCTCTAAGGGGATACTCCGCATACTAAGATATTTTCTTGGAGAAGTCACATATTGCGTACTTAGTACTTAGTTTAGTATTTTTTTTATTATTTTCGTTTTATAAATTTATAAATTCGATTTATGCTATACTTTATTGACTTGACTCATTTCATATTATGATTCAAAGATTTCAAATTGGCGAGGTTTACTAATCCTTTTCTTTTCGTCGAAATCTGAAAAAAACTCCTTTCCTTGGATGATTTGTCAACTGTTCAATCAATGGAATGCTAAAAAAAGATTTCTTGATTTTCTTTTATTAATACATACCCCGACTATTCTTTTTTTTTCTTTTCATTGATTTGATTATTTCAATGGATTCCGGGATTCATATTGACAATAATAAGAAATCCAGGAATTAGAATCATAAGAGTAAGAGGCGCCTTTCAACTATTCCAGATTAATTATTAATTGGAACCAACACAAATCAAACATATGAAAAAAAGAAATCCAATTTGAACCTTATCTACATTCCATATAGATAATTAATATCTATTGTCTAGATATCTATCTATATATGAAGATGACATTCTAGATTGATCCATATTAAGCCCAGTACCACTTTATATTCTAGTATACTAGAATAACAAAAATAGATAGTATGGTAGTAAATATATTACTTTCTACCATACTATCGGGTCTCATAGAATCCTGCTGATTCTAGTTCGCTCATTTCAGCTAAAACACAAAATTGGAATTATTTTCATTTTATTTCGTTAATTCTTGATATTGATAAGAACTAAGAAGTCAAGTTTCATTCAAATTAATCACTTTGACTAACAGTTTTTACATATATTATAAGTAAAAAAGCAGTAGGAACTAGAATGAACAGTGCAGTAGCAATAAATGCGAGAATATTTACTTCCATAATGTCATCGTTTCGTTTTTCTTTACTTCACAATAATTCGGGATTTAATCCCATAAGAGATGATAAATCTTTCGCCTCTAAATTCAATGGGATGAATTCCATCTCGATGATATCAAATCAGATCAATATCATGAATAACAATATCTGAACTCTCAAATCGATTTATCGTCGAGAATTGAATAGTATAACATAGAAAGATCATTTATTCATACCAAATCCAAAAAAGTATTCCTGACCCAATCGAAAATTTTCTTACTTTGTTACTTTATTTATCATTCTTTTCCATTCTTTCTTTTCTATCTTTTCTATTCTTTTCTATAAAACTATCTCCTTCCTTATACAATCATCTGACTAAGTATCATCTAATCCTCTTTAAACTTACATAAGTTACAAACAAACAAAAAAAAGTGCGATAAAGATAAGTCCTAGTACAGTATAAAAAAAAAATCGAATATTCTACCAAATTTACTTTTTTATAGTTTGTTTTTTCTTCGGCATAAATCCTTAAAAAAGATTATCGATTTCCTCTCTCTATAAGAGAGGCAGGGTCCTTATTTGATTTTTCTTTTATTAATATACTCTTTACTTGATTGAATTAGGAATGGGATCCATATTCCATATAATATATCAAAACTTCAGTGTACAATTTGAATGAGATAGATTGTTTCAAATAATTGAGGTTACACAAAATCAGAGCCAAAAAAGAATAAAGAAGAGACTTTTCCGATTAAAAGGATTTTATCAAAAGAATTTAAGTCATTTTGTACCGTACAAATAAGAATTCCATTTGTGTATGTGCTACCGGGAAAGATAGGGTACTCGATTCGATTTCATTATACGGATCGGGAGGAATCGAAAAGGCAAAATTCAGTGAGGTAGCTCTTGGAATCCTGAAGATGATGCTACCAATAATTGTACTAATCCACATGTGTCTTTATCCATCTCTATCGATACTAGTTGAAGAAATGAAATGAAAATGACCCTATTTGTATTTGCTTTGATGAAAAACGAAAATAAAGAAAATAAATTATATAAAATAATATTAATATTAAGGATCCACTTTGGGAATGAAATTCTGCTATTTGTACCCCTTATTACAGATTATAGAAAATGAAGAGATGAATTGATGTATTTTTTTTTATTGGATTATTGGTTATTTGTCGGGACTGACGGGGCTCGAACCCGCAGCTTCCGCCTTGACAGGGCGGTGCTCTGACCAATTGAACTACAATCCCAGGGAAACGAAATACAGCATACATATTCTTCTGATTTCATTCAAACACTTTCTGTTTAGATTTTAAATTGGAATCGCCTCGTTGTAACAGAGTGCGAGTGGTAGGTAATATTGATATCCACACGCATATAGATTTTAGTGATAATGGCACGAATTACTAGTTATCTTTTCGTTATTTCAAATAAATCGTTATTTCAAATAAAAATCGCAAAATCAATTGATAATC